GGAGGCTCGTTTACTTATGTTTTCTCATACGAATCTCTTGTCTCCAGCTATTGGGGATCCCATTTCTGTACCAACTCAAGATATGCTTATTGGGCTCTATGTATTAACGAGTGGGAATCGCCGAGGTATTTATGCAAATAGGTATAATCCGTGTAATCACAGAAATTATCAAAATGAAAGAATTGACGACAATAACTATAAGTATACAAAAGAACCCTTTTTTTGTAATTCCTATGATGCAATTGGAGCTTATCGGCAGAAACGAATTCATTTAGATAGTCCTTTGTGGCTCCGGTGGCAACTAGATCACCGTGTTATTACTTCAAGAGAAGCTCCCATTGAAGTTCATTATGAATCTTTTGGTACTTATCATGAGATTTATGGACACTATTTAATAGCAAGAAGTATAAAAAAAGAAATTCTTTGTATCTACGTTCGAACCACTGTTGGTCATATTTGTTTTTATCGAGAAATTGAAGAAGCTATACAAGGGTTTTGCCGGGCCTGCTCATATGGTACCTAATCATATGGTATTCTCATATGATACCAATCATATGGTATTCAAGCTAAGTAGTTCTATGAAACTGTTGTGAATTCGAGTATCTCCAGTTCAACTAAGAACATAGTTCCCGAATTTTTATGCGAATCAAGATCGAGAAAAGGACGTTTTCCAATCATTGACTCAAACCCATTGTCGAACCCCACTCATCGGAATATGGAGGTATTTATGGCAGAACGGGCCAATCTGGTCTTTCACAATAAAGTGATAGATGGAACTGCCATTAAACGACTTATTAGTCGATTAATAGATCACTTTGGAATGGCATATACATCACACATCCTGGATCAAGTAAAGACTCTGGGGTTCCGGCAAGCCACTGCTACATCCATTTCATTAGGAATTGATGATCTTTTAACAATACCTTCTAAGGGATGGCTAGTCCAAGATGCTGAACAACAAAGTTTGGTTTTGGAAAAACACCATCATTATGGGAATGTACACGCGGTAGAAAAATTACGACAATCTATTGAAATATGGTATGCAACAAGTGAATATTTGCGACAAGAAATGAATCCTAATTTTAGGATGACCGATCCTTTTAATCCAGTCCACATGATGTCCTTTTCAGGAGCTAGAGGAAATGCATCTCAAGTACACCAATTAGTAGGTATGAGAGGATTAATGTCGGATCCCCAAGGACAAATGATTGATTTACCTATTCAAAGCAATTTACGTGAAGGACTATCTTTAACAGAATATATCATTTCTTGTTATGGAGCTCGCAAAGGAGTTGTAGATACTGCTGTACGAACATCGGATGCTGGATATCTTACACGCAGACTTGTTGAAGTAGTTCAACACATTGTTGTACGTCGAACAGATTGTGGCACCATCCAAGGGATTTCTGTGAGTCCTCGAAATGGGATGATGCCGGAAAGAATTTTTATACAAACATTAATTGGCCGTGTATTAGCAGACGATATATATATAGGCCCACGATGCATTGCCGTTCGAAATCAAGATATTGGTATTGGACTTGTCACTCGATTCATAACCTTTCAAACACAACCAATATCGATTCGAACTCCCTTTACTTGTAAGAGTACGTCTTGGATCTGCCGATTATGTTATGGCCGAAGCCCTACTCATGGCGATCTTGTCGAATTGGGAGAAGCTGTGGGTATTATTGCGGGTCAATCTATTGGGGAACCGGGCACTCAACTAACATTAAGAACCTTTCATACCGGCGGAGTATTCACAGGGGGTACTGCAGAACATGTACGAGCCCCCTCCAATGGAAAAATCAAATTCAATGAGGATTTGGTTCATCCCACACGTACACGTCATGGGCATCCCGCTTTTCTATGTTATATAGACTTGTATGTAACTATTGAAAGTGAAGATATTCTACATAACGTGACTATTCCACCAAAAAGTTTGATTCTAGTTCAAAATGATCAATATGTAGAATCAGAACAAGTGATTGCCGAGATTCGCGCGGGAACATATTCTTTTAATTTTAAAGAGAGGGTTCGAAAACATATTTATTCTGACTCAGAGGGAGAAATGCACTGGAGTATCGATGTATACCATGCACCCGAATTTACATATAGTAATGTGCATCTTTTACCAAAAACAAGTCATTTATGGATATTATCGGGAGGTTTGTGCAGATCCAGTGGAGTCCTTTTTTCAATCCATAAAGATCAAGATCAAACGAACATTTATTTTCTTTCTGACAAAGAAAAAAAAATTTCTAGCCTTTCAGTAAATACAGTAAATGATAATCAAGTGAAAAACAAATTCTTTAGTTCGGGTCTTTCCGGTAAAAAAGAAAGTAGTATTCCTGGGACTCTCATAATCCCTTCTATTCTCCACAATAATTCTTATTTTTTTTTATTGGCAAAGAGGCGAAGAAATAGATTCATCATTCCATTCCAATGGATTCAAGAACGAGAAAAAGAACTAACGCATCGTTCCAGTATTTCGATTGAACTACCAATAAATGGTATTTTTCGTAGAAATAGTATTTTTGCTTATTTTGATGATCCTCAATATAGAAGAAAGAGTTCAGGAATTACTAAATATGGGGTTATAGGGTTGCATTCAATCTTCAAAAAAGAAGATTTGATTGAGTATCGAGGAGTCAAAGAATTTAAGCCAAAATACCCAATGAGAGTGGATCCATTTTTTTTCATTCCCGAAGAAGTGCACATTTTACCTGAATCTTCTTCCATAATGGTACGGAACAATAGTATTATTGGAGTAGATACACGAATTACCTTAAATACACGAAGCCAAGTAGGTGGATTGGTCCGAGTGGAGAAAAAAAAAAAAAAGATTGAACTTAAAATATTTTCTGGAGATATCCATTTTCCTATAGATATGGATAAGATATTCCGACCCAGTGGCATTTTGATACCACCCGAAAGGGTTAAAAAAAAAATTAACGAATCAAAAAAATTGAAAAATGGGATCTATGTCCAATGGATCCCACCTACAAAGAAAAAATATTTTGTTTTTGTTCGACCTGTAATCATATATGAAATAGCAAATGGTATAAATTTAGAAACACTTTTTCCCCAGGATCCGTTACAGGAACGGGATAATCTAGAACTTAGAGTTCTAAATTATATTCTTTATGGAAATGGCAAACCCATTCGGGGAATTTCCGGAACAAGTATTCAATTAGTTCGGACTTGTTTAGTGTTGAACTGGGACCAAGACAAAAAAAGTTCTTCTATCGAAGAAGCCTACGCTTCCTTTGTTGAAGTAAATACAAATGGTCTGATTCGAAATTTCCTAAGAATCAACTTAGTGAAATCCCATATTTCGTATATCAGGAAAAGGAATAATCTGTTAGGTTCAGGATTGATCTTTGATAATAGGTCAGATCGTACCAATCCGTTTTATTCTATTTATTCCAAGGAAAGGATTCAAAAATTACTTAGACAAAATCAAGGCACTATTCATACGTTGTTGAATAGAAGTAAGGAATCTCAATCTTTGATCATTTTGTCATCTTCTAATTGTTTTCAAATGGGTCCATTGAACAATGTAAAATATTCCAATGGGATAAAAGAATCAATTAAAAGAGATCCTCGAATTCCAATTAGGATTTCGTTAGGCCCTTTAGGAACAGCCTCTCAAATTGCTAATTTTTATTACCTTTTAAAAACTCATAATCAGATTTCGGTAACTAAATATTCGAAATTTGACAATTTCAAACAGACTTTTCAAGTACTTAAATATTATTTAATGGATGAAAACGGGAGAATTTATCATTCCGATCCATACAGTAACATCTTTTTGAATCCATTCAACTTGAATTGGTATTTTCTCCATCATAATTATGATATAAATTTTTGTGAAAAACCATGCACAATAATTAGCCTTGGGCAGTTTTTTTGTGAAAATGTATGTATAGCCAAAAATGGACTCCACCTAAAATCTGGTCAAGTTATAATTGTTCAAATGGATTCTGTAGTAATAAGATTGGCGAAGCCTTATTTGGCCACTCCAGGAGCAACTGTTCATGGCCATTATGGAGAAATACTTTCTGAAGGAGATACATTAGTTACATTTATATATGAAAAATCGAGATCTGGTGATATAACGCAGGGTCTTCCAAAAGTGGAACAGGTGTTAGAAGTGCGTTCGGTTGATTCAATATCAATGAACCTAGAAAAGAGAGTTGAAGGTTGGAACGAACCTATAACAAGAGTTCTTGGAATTCCTTGGGGATTCTTAATTGGTGCTAAGCTAACTATATTGCAAAGTCGTATCTCTTTAGTTAATAAGATCCAAAAGGTTTATCGATCCCAGGGTGTGCAGATCCATAATAGACATATAGAAATTATTGTACGGCAAATAACATCAAAAGTGTTAGTTTCAGAAGATGGAATGTCTAATGTTTTTTTACCCGGAGAACTGATTGGATTGTTGCGAGCGGAACGAACGGGGCGCGCTTTGGAAGAAGCAATTTGTTACCGAGCCATATTATTGGGAATAACGAAAGCATCTCTAAATACTCAAAGTTTCATATCCGAAGCGAGTTTTCAAGAAACTGCTCGAGTTTTATCAAAAGCCGCTCTGCGTGGTCGTATCGATTGGTTGAAAGGTTTGAAAGAGAACGTTGTTCTAGGGGGGATGATACCCGTTGGTACCGGATTCAAAGGATTAGTGCACCGTTCAAGGCAGCATAACAACATTTCTTTGGAAACAAAAAAGAAGAATTTATTCGAGTGGGAAATCAGAGATATTTTGTTCCACCATAGAGAATTATTTGATTTTTGTATTTCAAAGAATGGATATGATACATCAGAACAATCATTTCTGGGATTTAATAATTTTTAAGAGCAAATTCATCCTTTTTTCTATTTGTGTTGTGGTCATTTGATAATAAAGATAATAACGAATGAAAATAATATGGATCGTGTATCAACGGCCAATCTCCGTTAGAAGAGAAGGTTCCATGGGAACAATTATTATTATTTTT